AAAAAGGTTTCCATTGTACTAAGCTAAGGACAGGAAGGAAGAAAGCGAGTGATCTGGTAATTCCTCATCCTCAAAGCAGTCCTTCCTGTAGTCTCAACAAATAAGTAATTATAGGAGTAAAGTGTTGATATAATTCGAAGAAGCAAACGACAATTTAATTTCAAGTTAATAAAGAAAAAAAGTAAAATAAGTATGTAATCTAAGGTACTTTTTTACATTTCTAGGATTAAACAAAAGGATTCGCAAATAAAAGCGCTAATGCCACAACCAGTCCGTAAATTGTTAAAGCTTCCATAAAAGCTAGACTAAGCAATAAAGTACCTCGTATTTTACCCTCTGCTTCTGGTTGTCTCGCAATACCCTCTACAGCTTGGCCTGCAGCAGTACCTTGACCAACTCCGGGTCCAATAGAAGCAAGTCCTACAGCTAATCCAGCAGCAATAACGGAAGCGGCAGAAATCAGTGGATTCATGGTAAGTTCCTCACACCAAAAAAAAAGAAATGGTTAATGATACAATCAACCAATGAATTATTACTTAATTTTATCATTAAGTTTGATCATTAAGATCTATTGGGTAGGAGTAACTAAAAACTAATGATAATATTACTGAATCATCAGAACTACTTCGATATCTCATTTTTTGTTTCTACCCATGATGAAGTTTTTGTAAATCCATATACATACGGCTCTAGTTATTGCATTTCTTTCTTTCCAACCATTCTTTCATTCCATCCTTCGTTCTTTACTCTTCTATATCCTTGAGTTCATCTGTTTTTTCATCCAATACACAATCACAAATGAAACAGAAGAAAGGACTTGACTTATCTTGTAATCCATCTAATCTAAATGCAGTAAACTGCAATCAAATCAATATATGCAATCATCAATATATGCAATGGATATCAATATGATCGATATCAACGATATCAATATATCAAAATATATCAATATAACGATATCAATATGTATATCAATACATATATATATATTTTTTTATTTATTTTGCTATATATATTGCTATCTATATATATTGCTATATATATATTACATATATATAGCATATAGTTAGATATATATATATAGTTAGTTAGTATATAGGTAAGGCATAAGGACTTCTATTTATATATAGATAGGACTATATAACTAGTGAATATCTAATATTACATATACATATTACATATACATTTCTTTCTTCCATAACGTAAACTGGCCACATTTTATATTGAATCGGATTATAGAATCATTCCTCGAAACCCACACAAAAAGTGGCTGGACTTATAGACATTACATACATCTAGTGTGACCTCCCCAACCCATCTTTTTTTTTTACAATTCCGTAATATCGTTCATCTTCTCTCCTACGACTCTAGGTCATATATTCATACGTATTTATATCTATTATGTTCTCCAACCAAGCAGATTATCTTGAACCATGCATGAATTGGGATAAGCTAAAAAAAAAGACTATTTCTAAAACTAGTCAATGATGACCCTCCATGGATTCGCCTATATAAGCCGCGGCTAACGTTGCAAAAATAAGAGCTTGAATACCACTTGTAAATAATCCAAGAAACATGACAGGTATAGGAACTACTGAAGGGACTAAAGAAACAAGAACAACAACTACTAATTCATCAGCCAATATATTCCCGAAAAGTCGAAAACTAAGAGATAAGGGTTTTGTGAAATCTTCTAGGATGTTAATTGGTAAAAGTATTGGAGTTGGTTTGATGTATTTCTCGAAATAACCCAACCCTTTTTTGGTAAGACCTGCATAAAAATATGCCACTGACGTGGGTAAAGCTAAAGCAACAGTAGTATTTATATCATTCGTGGGCGCAGCTAACTCCCCATGAGGTAACTGTATGATTTTCCAAGGTAAAAGGGCACCTGACCAATTAGAAACAAAAATAAATAGGAACATAGTTCCAATAAAGGGAACCCAAGGTCCATATTCTTCTCCAATCTGGGTTTTGCTCAAGTCTCGAATAAATTCAAGGACATATTCAAAGAAATTCTGACCGTCGGTCGGAATGGTTTGTGGATTCCGAACAGCTATGATGGCTGAACCTAACAAGATAGCAATTACGACCCAAGAAGTGATAAGTACTTGGGCATGGATTTGTAAACCTCCTATTTGCCAATAGAAATGTTGGCCTACTTCTACACCCGATATATCGTATAACCCCTTGAGTGTTTTAATGTAACATGGTATAACATTCATATTGTCCTCTGATAGAAATTGAACTTCAAAAAAGGAATTAGTTTGATTCAACCATTTCTTTCTCAACTCACCAACTTGAATCATTAATCATATATTTAGGATACCAAGAAATCACATAACATCATAATATATATCAATATCCCCAGTTCTTTTTTTTTATCTATTTTTAAAAATTCAAAAAAAAAGTAACCGATCCAATAAATCTATGGAGTTGCCCAATAATTAACATTAACTAATTTTATTATTCTTAATCTTAATCATAATCAACGATTTCTTATATAGCTAGAACGACCTTCACAAATTGCGGATACTAATTTGTTAAGAATCAATCGAATTGAAGCTATAGCGTCATCGTTGGCTGGAATCGAAATATCTGCAAGATCTGGGTCACAATTTGTATCGATTAAACAAATCGTTGGAATCCCCAAAATGGCACATTCTCGAAGAGCCGTATATTCTTCTTGCTGATCAACGATGATCACAATATCAGGCAATCCCGTCATATATTTGATCCCACCGAGATATGTTTGCAAGGTAGATAATTTTCTCTTCAACATTGCTGCATCTCTTTTGGGGAGACGGTTGAGTTTCCCCATCTTTTCTTCTGCTCTTAAGTCCCTGAACTTATAAAGTCTCGTTTCCGTAGTGGACCAATTCGTTAACATACCACCGAGCCATTTTTGATTAATAAAATGAGACCGAGCCCTTATTGCAGCTGATGCTACTGAATCCGATGCTTTATTTTTGGTACCGACGATTAAGAAGTTTTTTCCCCTACTTGCTGCATCAAAAACTAAATCACAGGCTTCTGATAAAAAACGAGCAGTTCTAGCGAGATTTGTAATATGAATACCTTTACGCTTTGCAGAAATGTAAGGGGCCATTCTAGGATTCCATTTCTTAGTACCATGACCAAAATGAACTCCTGCTTCCATCATCTCTTCCAAATTGATGTTCCAATATCTTCTTGTCATTTTTTCCCACACTTCCTTTTTGTTTTTTCTTTTTCGTATTATTAACAAAGAGACGAGGTACCTTGAAATAAATAATTGTTCCGATGGAACCTTCTACCGGGGATTGACCATTGATACACGGCACAAACCATAAATTTTAAAAATTACTTATTTTATTTATTACCAAATCAATAATCAGACCAGTATAGTTAAAAGATAGTTAAAGTGAAAATGAATCCGCTCTTAGGAATCATTAAATCGCATAAATGATTGTTCTGATGTCTCATGTAAATTTGTCTCATGGAAATTGTTTGTCGCGTAAGAACAAAATAATTCTCTATGGTGTAACAAAATATCTCTCATTTCCAACTCGAATAGATTTTTTCTTTTGATTTCCAAATAAATGTTTTTGTCTTGCCTTGAACGGTGCACAAATTTTTGGAATCCGGTACCAACAGGTATAATCCCCCCCAGAACAACGTTCTCTTTCAGGCCTTTCAACCAATCAATACGACCTCGTAGAGCAGCTTTTGCTAAAACTCGAGCGGTTTCTTGAAAACTTGCTTCGGATATGAAACTTTGAGTATTCAGAGACGCTCTTGTTATTCCCAATGAGATTGCCCGATAACAGATCGATTCGTCCAAAGCGCGCCCTGCTCGTTCCGCTCGCAACAATCCGATTAATTCTCCAGGCGAAAAAACATTAGACATTCCATCTTCTGAAACCAACACTTTTGATGTTACTTGACGTACAATAATCTCTATATGTCTATTATGGATCTGTACCCCCTGGGATCGATAAACCTTTTGGATCTTATTAACCAAAGAGATACGACTTTGGGCTATGGTTAGCTCAGCTCCAATCAAAAACCCCCAGGGGATCCCAAGAATTCTTGGTATACGCTCGTTCCAACCTTCAACTCTCCTTTCGAGGTTCATCGATATTGAATCAATCGAACGCACTTCTAAGATTTGTTCTACTTTTGGAAGACCTTGCGTTATGTCACCAGATCTCGATTTTTCATATATAAATGTAACTAATGTATCTCCTTCGTAAAGGATTTTCCCATAATGACCATGAACAGTTGCTCCAGGAGTAGCCAAATAAGACTTAGCCGATCTTATAACTAAAAAGTCGACATTAACAATTAAAATTTGACCAGATTTTTTTACGTGTGGTTCGTATTTAAATAGACATACATTTTCACAAATAAATTGTCCAAGGCTAATTTTGATCGATGTCTCTTCACAATAATCATGATGGAGAAAGCACCAATTCAAATGGAATGGGTTCAAAATGATGTTACTGCATAGATCGGGATTATAAATCCTTCTATTTTCATCTATTAAACAGTATTTAAGTACTTGAAGTACTTGGAAAATCTGTTTCAAATTGTCAAGTAGCAAATATTTCTTTAACACGATCTGATTATGAGTTATTAAATGGTAAGATGAATAAAAATTCGATATTTTAGGTACAATAGCGCCTAAGGGACCTAAAAAATCCCTAATTGGAATTAGGGGATCCGATTCTTTTGTCACATTGTTATATTTCGAACTATTGAATGGACCAATTCGAGAACAATTGGATGATGACAAAATTAGCAAAGATTGGCATTCCTTATTTCGATTCAACAACATACCAATAGTTCCTTGATGTTGGCTAAGTGATTGAATCTTCGCCTTGGAATAAAAAGGATTGATATTGGTGCAATCTAATCCATTATCGGGAATCAATCCGGAACTTGCCCTATCATACCTTTTTCCGGTATACGAAATAGTGGACTTGACTAACTCAATTCTTATGAAATCGCGAATTAGA